ATCATCACTTATTCAATCAAAAAATAGCTATAATGACTAAAAACATAAAATACAAAGAAGCGCTTGTCCTTTGATCCAAATAAGAGTTTATTAAAAGTAGAAAAATATTTTGATTTATTAAAGTTTATAAGATAGAACGGAAAGAAGTCCGGCTACGAGGTCTGAGTATTAAGTATGAATCATAGTTCGAATGCTTTGTGATCTATTTGATCTATTTCGTGCTTCAGATACTCGAATGAATATCCGACGAAGTAAAACCATCTTGATAAAGATGACAGACCCCACTCTCTGTACTATCCATAGGGTCAATTCTAACAAGTCACACACTCATATTCCGGAAATATACAATGCAGAAAAAGATTTCGCGGTCGAACTACCAAAGGAGAATAGGCTAAAATTTTTATACCTACATAATTTACTTTTTATATCGAACTAAAAGCTAGGACTTCAAGATTCTTCTCAGTCTAATTCACTGAAATTCCATCCAGTAGAACAGAAGAATTATAAATCTCCAAAATAATAGATAGGAATACCGCAAATAGAGCCATTGCAACACCCATCAAAGGGGTCGTTCCCCATCCAGGAGCTACTTTACCATATTCGGAATTCAATGGTTTCAATAACTTCCCTACAGTAGTGCTTCTTGGACCTGATCTAGAACTATCTTCAACAGTTTGTGTAGCCATAAATCTTATTTTGTATTCATTACGATCTGTTGACTTTGTATACCATTCCGTTGTAAATAAACGATCTTATCATAGATCCATTGTGGTCTTTCAATTCTATAATAATGGAAACAGCAACCCTAGTCGCCATCTTTATATCTGGGTTACTTGTAAGTTTTACTGGGTATGCTCTATATACTGCCTTTGGGCAACCCTCTCAACAACTAAGAGATCCATTCGAGGAACACGGGGACTAGTTGACGTAATCAGCCTCCAAATATTTGGAGGCTGATTACGTCAATGAAGAAAATGAAAAATTATTTCATTTTTTAGTTGAAATTGTAGGTGGTTCCCGAAAAAAAATAGCGAAAAAAATTATCCCTAAAGTCGATACTAAGAGAAATGTATAAACCAATGCTTCCATAAATTTGATTGTGGTTTACAATTATAGCTTTCATACCTGTTTTGTTTTTGTTTACTTGGGAGTATCCCTACGGATAAAGAAAGAATCAAAGAAACGGCAGCGATTTAAATCAAGATTTCTACAGTACCCTACCTGTTAAATAAAATAGCAAACAGAAACTATAAGAAAAAAAGCAATGTTGCATCAGACTGTTTGTCTTTTTGTAGTTGGATCTCCAAGTTTTTGGAATGCCCCGAATTCTACTTGAGCATCCAAATCTGGATCAATACCAGCAAAAACATCTCTGAAAAGGGTTCTAGAACCATGCCAAATGTGTCCAAAGAAGAAAAGTAGAGCAAACGAAGCATGCCCAAAAGTAAACCAACCTCTTGGACTGCTACGAAAAACACCATCGGATTTCAAAGTAGCACGATCTAATTCAAAAATCTCACCCAATTGAGCCCGTCTAGCATATTTTTTCACAGTTGCGGGATCACTATAACTAACTCCATTGAGTTCACCACCATAAAACTCAACAGTTACACCTACTTGTTCGACACTATATTTAGACTCTGCCCTTCTAAATGGGACGTCGGCTCTAACAATTCCGTCTCCGTCTACCAAAACAACTGGAAAAGTTTCAAAAAAAGTAGGCATACGGCGTACAAAAAGTTCACGCCCTTCTTTATTTCTAAAGACGGGGTGTCCTAGCCATCCAACAGCTATTCCATCCCCATTGTCCATTGAACCCGCTCGGAATAACCCCCCCTTTGCTGGATTATTACCAATATAATCATAAAAAGCTAATTTTTCAGGAATTTTAGCCCAAGCTTCTGATAAACTTTGATTTTCAGCTAGTCCAGCACTAACTCTTCGATATATTTCTTGTTGAAAGTATCCCTGATCCCATTGATAACGAGTAGGACCAAATAATTCGATGGGAGTAGTTGCAGAACCATACCACATAGTTCCAGCAACAACAAAAGCTGCAAAAAAGACAGCAGCAATACTACTGGAAAGGACGGTTTCAATATTACCCATACGTAATCCTTTGTATAGACGTTGAGGCGGACGAACACTAAGATGGAATAAGCCCGCTAATATACCCAACGTCCCTGCTGCAATATGATGAGAGGCTATTCCTCCCGGAACAAAAGGGTCAAAACCCTCCACGCCCCACGCCGGATTTACGGGTTGGACCTTTCCGGTTAGTCCATAAGGGTCGGATACCCATATTCCAGGACCGAATAATCCTGTTACATGAAATGCGCCAAAACCAAAGCAAGCCACTCCTGAAAGAAATAAATGAATTCCAAAAATCTTAGGCAAATCCAAAGAAGGTTTTCCTGTACGTTCATCACAAAAAATTTCTAGATCCCAATATACCCAATGCCAAATAGCTGCCAAGAAGCATAAGCCAGAAAACACGATATGTGCTGCGGCTACCCCTTCGTAACTCCAAAGACCCGGGTTCGTTATAGTCCCTCCTGTAATATTCCAACCGCCCCATGAGTTGGTTATTCCTAAACGAGTCATGAAAGGTATAACGAACATACCTTGTCTCCACATTGGATCAAGAACAGGGTCGGAGGGATCAAAAACAGCTAATTCATATAGAGCCATCGAACCGGCCCAACCAGCAACCAGAGCGGTATGCATTATATGAACAGAAAGCAAACGACCGGGATCATTCAATACAACAGTATGAACACGATACCAAGGCAAACCCATGGAAATACCCCTTTATCAACGAAAAATAGACACTATGTAACTTTATTGCATTGGAAAAAACTATGCTACGGACCCCCCCTTTTTAGGTAATTATTTCGGAGAAAGGATTAATATTTGTTCTATTCTGTTAGTAATAATGGAACAATTCGATTCATAGGAAAAAAGGGAAGCGGATCTATTCTATATCCGATAAGTACCAATACGCAATAGGGGTGAATCCTATTTTATATGAACCAAGATAGCTATTGTTGTTCATCATTCAGAAGCCCGTTCGTAAAAAATTTCCTTTATTTTTATTCATTCTCTCTTACTTTTATTTTATATTTTATTTTAGCTTATTCAACTTATGTATTAAATATTATTAATTTAAATATGATTAATAAAGTAGGAAAAAAAGGATAATATTATTAAAAAATGAAACCCCAGTTTTACGTTTCCACATCAAAGTGAAATAGAGAACTTCATTCTCTTTTTTTCATTTCATGCCTATTGGCGTTCCAAAAGTACCTTTTCGAAGTCCTGGAGAAGGAGATACATCTTGGGTTGACATATAGTGCGACTTGTCAGATATATTGGGCTATACGGGACTTTCCCATTTTCTCCCTCGATCGAGATATCCTCTGTTTCGCCCAAAAAGATTGATTTAATTATCAAAAATTTGTAACGCGAAGCGCAAAAAATAAAGTGGAATTAAATGCAGGGAGTATTTAGATTGATATTAGATTATCAAATTTTTTTATGGTTTACGTGATCGGACTAATAAAATGAAGTATCCAGGCTCCGTTTAGCAAAAACCCAATTGATAATTAATATATAATATTTTTATAATTACTACTTGTTATGATATGCAAAATTATGATAAAAATTTATATTAAAAAATACAAAAAATTTAAACAGGGTGATCTAAAACTGTTGATCGAATCAAATAATATAATTCAAAATTTAGTGACTATTTGACAGAAGACATGTGAAAGAAATGAATTGAAAAAAAAAAGAAGGAGTAGTAAAAAAAAAAAAGACGCGGTATTTGGTTCATTTGTCCTATATGTGCAAATAAAAATCGGGCAAATTTTTCCTTTTACTCGGGGTAGAGCATAAACCTAAAAAATGGAATAAAAAAGGAAGAAGCCCGTTCAGGAACAAGAAAAAACCATCGCCATTTCAACTGAATCTCGATGAAAAAAAAATATCAATGAATCAAGTTAGTCTGACAGGCTTAATCAATCGTTTTATTATAGGATTATAATATCTAATAAAAGGGGCAAAAACGTCTTTTTTCTTCTACTTTTAAAATAAAAAGGGAGCAAGCCCTTCCCTTAAAAGTTAGAAAGAAAAGCCTTCTATGAAAAAAAGGGGGTTGGAATCGACACATTGATTTTTTCACAATTTTTATTGAACCGTATGCATCAAAAGGTGCCTGTACGGCTCCTAAGGAATAAAATTTTATCCTAATCAACCGACTTTATCGAGAAAGATTATTTTTTTTAGGCCAAGAAGTTGATACCGAAATCTCGAATCAACTTATTAGTCTTATGATATATCTCAGTATAGAAAAGGATACCAAAGATCTTTATTTGTTTATAAACTCTCCTGGCGGATGGGTAATATCTGGAATGGCTATTTATGATACTATGCAATTTGTGCGACCCGATGTACAGACAATATGCATGGGATTGGCCGCTTCAATAGCGTCCTTTATCCTAGTCGGAGGGGCAATTACCAAACGTATAGCATTCCCTCACGCTTGGCGCCAATGAGTTTTTTTATTTTAGAGAAAAAATACTATGCCTTCGCCACCGGAAATATGAATTAGTTAAGTAATAATAGCATGGCACTTCGAATTCGATATGAAATTTTTGAGATAAAAAAAATTAGATTATATATTGAAAGAGTAGTATGAGATAAGGAAGGGGTATTTCAAATGATATCTTACCTATTCGGGCACATCTCAGCGTCACAAACTTTGTTTTCACACCGGAAGCTTATTTAAAAAATTTATATTAAAAAAGACACGTTGGGATTGCTGAATCATAGACGAATCAAAAAAATGATATATAAAGCAACGGAACCATCATAGTATTTTTTTTAACTCCTACAAAAAAGAAGGATGGTAATTGGATCATTTATGGATCTGCGTATAATACAACCTATATTTTGTTTTCGTTCGCCGAAAAGAAGGGTCAAAAAAACGTAAATTCCATTGTGGAGCCGTATGCAATGCACAAAAAAAGCCTGTACGGTTTTTCAAATTTCTCTGCTTTTTTGGTTATCTCGCCTCGTTCTGCGAAATATAAGAACCTTTTCTATTATATCATCAGGGTAATGATCCATCAACCCGCTAGTTCGTTTTATGAAGCACAAACGGGAGAATTTATCTTGGAAGCGGAAGAACTACTAAAACTTCGCGAAACCATCACAAGGGTTTATGTACAAAGAACGGGCAAACCTATATGGGTTGTATCCGAAGACATGGAAAGGGATGTTTTTATGTCAGCAACAGAAGCCCAAGCTCATGGAATTGTTGATCTTGTAGCGGTTCAATAAAAAATAGGAGCGATTTCATGCAAATCTACAATTTATAATTTTATATCTTTTTAGATTAAAGGTGTAGTTTCATATTCTCTTCAATATATTTTTTTTATATTGAAGAGAATCTTGAAGAGAAGTAATTCAGAATTAGCCGGTTAGAACCAATCTAAACCAGCCCATTATTTATATGATTCCGTATGCCAACTATTAAACAACTTATTAGAAATACAAGACAGCCAATCCGAAATGTCACGAAATCCCCAGCGCTTCGGGGATGCCCTCAGCGACGAGGAACATGTACTCGGGTGTATGTGCGACTCGTTTAGATCATAGACCAAAAAGTAAATTCTTTTTTAAATATCAAAGATCAGTACCTTTGAATAAAATATAATGTAGGAACTCGATTCATTATTTAAAAAAGCTAGATCGCTCATATCTTCTATTGTGTCTGAAACTTATGGTTTACATTGGTGCAAATCCAATCAACTCCATTTTTTAGAAAACCCCCAATGATAACAAATGGTTATCCATTAAGCGGGGGAAATTACTTTTTTTATTAAAAAGATTCCACTCTTGAAAGAAAAGAACGGACTAACAGGGTAAACGACCAAATCAATATTTAAAATGAAATACCGTTACTGTATAAAGTGGATCTCATTGTGAAAGACCTATTACTGGAATATTCATGGGGTAGAGCCAAAGAATGTGAATTGTACAAGTTAGCAATAGTATTGATTAATTAAAAGAAGGAGCTCCGGTGTATAGAGAGGACCTCACCGTTTTAGAAGTAACCATATAAACGATGGAACCCACTATTTATCCATTTATATTTACTACTTTTTGTAGTTATTCTATTTTTTATATTAAGTATCAAGGCTATTTCTCCTTTCAAAGCAAAGGAAAATACCTAGCAAAAAATAGTGGTGGGGAAGGTTAGAGTAGCAAAAGCCATTGGAATTTTTTTTTATACATTGGAATAATTCGTGTGGTTATTAATAGACTAGTAAAGGGGAAAAGAATAACTAAAAAAAGAATTAGTTATTCATCAAAGTTTGATTTATTCAATGACTAGAATTAAACGCGGATATATAGCTCGGAGGCGCAGAACAAAACTTCGTTTATTTGCATCCAGCTTTCGAGGGGCTCATTCACGACTTACACGAACTATGACTCAACAGAGAATAAGAGCTTTAGTTTCGGCTCATCGGGATAGGGGTAAAAGAAAAAGAGATTTTCGGCGTTTATGGATCACTCGAATAAATGCCGTAATTCACGAAACGGGGGTATTCTATAGTTATAACCGATTCATACACAATCTGTACAAGAAGCAATTACTTCTTAATCGGAAAATACTTGCACAAATAGCTCTATTAAATAGGAGTTGTCTTTATACGATTTCGAATGAGATCAAAAAATAAGGGGGTTGGAGGAAACCCACTAAAATATTTGAAATAGAGTTCTAAGGAGAAAGAGCTCGGGAAGGTAGAGTAGAAATTAGTATTATAAAAAACAAAACGAGGGTATATAGTCGCTAAAAAAAGAGTTTTTATTTTTATTTTCGACGATTCTTTTCTTTTTTTTTTTTTTTGAGAGACACAGACGTAACAATCAAATTTTGATTCTTGATCGGATTTTTCGAACAAAATATTAATCTCTTTTTTAATTCCTTCAGTTTGGAATTGTTATTCAATTGAAGAATAAGTCTATTTTTTTCTGGTTCTAAGGCTAGTAGTTCTAGGGGTCGACTCACTTCTTTCAAATTGTTTCTGATTATTAAGAAAAGGTAACAAAGATAAAATACGAGCTTGTTTTATAGCAATAGTAATTAATCGTTGTTGTTTTAAAGTCACTCTATTCACCCGTCTAGATAATATTTTTCCTTGTTCACTAATAAATCGACTAATTAAACTCATGTTTCTATAATCAATTCGATCCCCCGATTGGATCGGGGGCAAACGCCTACGAAAAGATCGCTTGGATTTAGTAAAAAGTCGCTTAGATTTATTCATAATTTTTTTATTCCTTATCTCTAAAATCCTATTTTGATCAGATCAAAATAAAAACGATTTCTATTTATATTCTATATAGAATAGAGTTTCTATAATAGAATTAAGAATATAGGATTAGATTTATTTCTATTGATTTATTTGTTTATATTTATATATATGTAATATATATAGATACTATCATTATTCCTGTTCTTAAAATAACAGTTGACATACAAGCACTCAATTTTATCTATTTCTTGATTTCCCCGTGAATTGTATGTTTATAACAATAGGGACAGAATTTTCTCAATTCCAATCGACTAGGGGTGTTATGCCGATTCTTTTGAGTAATATATCTGGAAATTCCCGCCGATTCTTTCTTAATATCATTTCGAACACAACAGGTACATTCCAAAATAATTGTTACTCGAACATCTTTACCCTTGGCCATGAAACCTCCTTTGGATTTATGATTCACCCCAATCTTCTATTTTATTTTTAGGATCCAGAAAGAACAAGAACCAAAAAAATAGAAGCTGTTAACTAAAAAAAAATTCGGAAATATTTTGTTGCAATGAATATTATTTAGTAATAAAAAAAAAATAAAATAATAAGCAATACAATGATTTTTTGAAAACTATATTTAAAATCTTTGTACAGTATTTTTTTAAGTATCTCGTAGGATACTGTTTCCCTAGCAACACCCTTTTTTCATTATATTAATAAATCCTGAACCCACGTTTTTATGACCTTTCGCCCCCACCTTTTTCTAATTCATTCTAAAAAAAATTAGAAAAAGGTGGGGGGGATAATTAGTCCCAGATCGTTGATTGTATCTCTAAATTTTTTCACCCTTTCTGATGTTAATAACTAGAATTAAAAAAAGGGAAATGTTAATGCATCTGGAAATAAACGATTAATCTCTATTAATAAACCTGCTAATGAAACGAACCATAGAGTACTTAGTACCGGCGCTACGGAAAGATATGTTTTTAGATCTCGCATTTGAAATCCTCCTTCTTTCTTCTTTATTGTATTACATTATATTTATATATAGTAATATATATAACTACAGATGTACATGTAGTTAAGAAATTCTTGTATACGTAACCCCCCATTTTCAAAATTAGAACTGAAATATTGTCTACTAGAATGATCTTATAGATTCCATTTTCAAATGGAAACGCCTTTTATGTAAAATTTAAATTGATAGAATTTTCGTAAAAAAAGTAATTTTTTTAATTATATGTTTGTTATCTGATATGAGACAAAAAAAAATAAGAAATTAATTTGATATACCAATAAAAAAGAAGAAGGATGTGGAAAACAAGGCAGGAATTCTCTACAATGACACTGTAAACCAATTGAAAGGGATGTAGCGCAGCTTGGTAGCGCGTTTGTTTTGGGTACAAAATGTCACGGGTTCAAATCCTGTCATCCCTACCTATTACTGCTCTTCTGAGCAGTAACGAGGGATCTATTTTAGATCTATCTTTTTTTAATAAAATTGGACATACATATAATTCTGAAATTTATGATATACTATGATATAGTATATACGTGCAAAATCTATTCGGGTTAAAGAATGTCCTCTTTATAGTTTATAGCCTTTTCGTTTTTTAGAAAAAACAAGAAAAGCGCTCTTAGTTCAGTTCGGTAGAACGTGGGTCTCCAAAACCCAATGTCGTAGGTTCAAATCCTACAGAGCGTGATTTAATTCTTGTTTATTAGATTGTGTCAAAATTCCACTGTTCGCAAATAATTGAGCAGCAATCTGAATTAGACCTCCCGCATATGAAAGCAAGAAGGAGGTCAGTAAAAAAAGAGATGTTAATTAATCAAAAGTCCAACTGATCACCACGCCTGTATTGTAAATAAGCCGTTACGAATAATCCAGCCAAAGTAATAGGAATTAGACCTAAGACGATTCCAAATAAAAAAACTTCAATCATTTCAATTTTCTTTTATTTTCATTTTTTAAAGGGAGAAAAGAGAGGTACTAGCTATTCCTAGCTCTTAATCTGTATTGCCGATGAATCTCAATGACCAAAATTGGGTAATTAACCCGGTAGGGAACTATCGAACATATGAAATACCACAGAACTCCTTTTTATAAAAAAATCTTCATTCAATTAATTTCAAATAAGTCGTATTTTGCTTAGACCAATAAATAGAACCGAGGTTATAGTTAAAGCTGCTAGTAGAAAACCGAAATAACTAGTTATAGTAGGCATGAAGGGACTTAATAAAATATGTTTTTTTATACATATGTTTCTAAAGTACTTCCCTAAGTTTCAATTAAAAAAAATTTTTAAGAGATAGAGATAGATAAAAATACTAGTTACAAGAATCAAAAAATTCAATTGAAAATTTGTGAATTATCAATCATTATAGTATAGGTGGTATGAACAAAAATAGAGAAAAAGAACGCAATCCATCGTCTTTGGCATTTGCACCATCTCAGGATTCAGAATTCACGTAACTGATTCATTGAAAAACTCTTTAAGAAATTAATCATAAAAAAAAAAAAAAAAGAACTCTATTATCTAACTTCAGTCAAAACATATAACTTTTTTTGAATGAATATGTAAAAATTTGAAAATAAGTTGTTTTATTCTTTTTTTTTAAGTGACCTTATTAGAACCTAGAATACGCCCCCTTATACTTTAAGTTCAAATTAAAAT